GAAAGAGCCTAAGCAACGAATTTATCAAGCGAATTGAAGCTCTAGACAAGGGTTCTCTTGATGATGTACTTGAAAAAAGGACTAGATTGTACAATGATGGGACTGAGCAAAACTGCTTACCAAAAGTGTATGATCCTTTTTTGAGCGGACCCCACCGTGGAACAATTAGAAATTTCGATTTGGACTCAAGCATCAACAATCCTTTAAACAACCCGATAGAAGATTCCCTAACAAGCATGTGGAATAAGCTTAAGCTTCAAGATATCCTTCCTAATGATTTCCGAGAATTTGAAGATCAAGAAGACAAAAGGAAAGAAGATCAAGAAAACAAAAAAAGTGAAGATCAACAACAAAAAGAATATCAATATCAAAGTGCATTAAGTGCATTTGAAGACGAAGATAAAGAATATCAAAGTGCATTTGAAGATGAAGATCGAGAAATTCGAAGTGAATTTGCAGGGGAACCAAGGCCTAATACGGCTTTGAATTTAAACGAAAATGATGAAATCGAAAATGATGAAATTGAAAACCTTGAAATTGCAATCGAAAACTTTGAAATCGAAAAAAAGGTTCCTCGATGGTCATACAAATTGAACGTGGATTGGGGGGATTTGGAAAACGAGCCAAAAGACAATGAAGAAGAGGAAAATCAGGCTTATGATATTTGTTCACCAGAAGTAAGACGCGTAGTCATTTATACTGAGAAAGAGACTGAGAACGAGACTGAGAACGAGACTGAGAAAGAGACGGAGACTGGTGCGAATGCTAGGACTATCGAAAAAAATACTAAGACTACTACTGACGAAGATAAGACAGATAAAACTGCCGAGAATGCTCGGACTATCGAAAATCCTAAGACTACTACTGACGAAGATAAGACAGATAAGACTGCCGAGAATATTAAGACTACTACTGACGAAGATAAGACAGATAAAACTGCCGAGAATGCTCGGACTATTGAAAATCCTAAGAATACTATTAAGGATAAGGAAGATAAGAAGGAGGAGGAGGAACCGGAAGAAATTGCTTTGCTTTCCTATCTAGAAGAACCAGATTTTGATCGCGATTTAATTAAAGGATCCATGCGAGCTCAACGACGCAAAATTTCTATTTTTCCACTGTTTCACCCATATGTGCGTTCCCCGCTTTTTTTGGGCCAAGAAGACAGAAAATTGTTTTTTTTTTTTTCTTTTGATATCCTCGAAATGCAGAGTTTGCTTTTCAGAATCAGAAATTTGGTGGGTAAATGCGTGGAATTCAAAACTTTTCATTCGCATTCTAAAGATACAGAAGAAAAAAAGAAAAAAAGGCTGGAGCAAGCAGAGCAAAAAGATCCGAGGGAAGAGGTGGAGGAGAAGAAGGTGGCAGACTTTTTCGAACTTTATGAGGCTCAACGACTAAGGGGCGTGCTTTTAGTAACCCTATCATTTCTTAGAAAATATATAATACTGCCCTCGTTGATAATAGCCAAAAATATTGGCCGTATGCTATTATTTCAATGTCCCGAGTGGCGCGAGGATTGGAAAGCGTGGAGTAAAGAAATGCATGTTAAATGTACTTATGAAGGGATTCCATTATCAGAAAATGAATTCCCCCAAAATTGGTTAGACGATGGTATTCAGATAAAGATCCTATTTCCTTTCGATCTAAAACCTTGGCACAAACCTCAAGTAGAATCTAATCATAAAGATCCAATGAAAAAGAAAGGAAAAGGTAAAAAAGGGAATTTTTGTTTTTTAACACCTTTCGGAATGGAAGCCGAAGGACCCTTTGGCCCTTACCGAGAAAAACCCTCCTTTTTTAAACCTATTTGGAAAGAAATTGATACAAACCTCAAAAAAGTGAAAAAGGAAGATTTTCTAGCTCTAAGAATTTTAAAGCAAAGAACAAAAAGGTTTAGAAAGGTTTTAAAAAAACAAATACGTTGGATTTTCAAAATAATTGGATTTATCAAAAGAAAAATCCAAGAACTTAGAAAAGTAAAGACAATTCCAGTATCTGAGTGGGAGGAATTAAGTATAAATAGAAAAAATGATAATGATATAGTAAGTAATAATCCTATTACTGAATCGCTCGATCAAGTTAGATCCATGGATTGGATAAATGATTCCCTAACATCAAAAAAAATACCTGATATGGCTGATAGTACAAATGCAATCAAAGATCAAATTAAAACAATCACAACAGAAACTATAAAAATAATTAGAATTCCAGATATCGAAATGAGTTCTAAGAAACCAAGTTATGATGATAAGAAATTAGAGCCGCAGAAAGGGATTTTGCAAATATTCAAAAGAAGGAATACCCGATTAATACGCAAATGGCACTATTTCGTAAAATTGTTTATTGAAAGGATATACATAGAGATCCCTTTATATATAATTAATAGTATGAGAATCAATGTCAAAGTTTTTCTTGAATCAAATAAGAACACTTTTGTGAAATACAGTCCTAATGATGAACCAAATCAAAAAAAAATGCGTTTTATTTCGACTATAAAAGAATCACTTTCTATTTCTAATAGTAGTAATAATAATGAATATTCTTTTTGCGATCTCGCCTCTTTGTCACAGGCATACGTATTTTACAAATTATCACAAACTCAAATTATTAACAAGTATCACTGGAAATCTGTACTTCAATATCAGGGAACACTTCTTTTTCTTAAGGATCAAATAAAAGATTCCTTTAGAAGACAAGGAATATCTCATTCGAAATCAGGGCATAAGAAAATCCACAATATGAGAATAAATGAATGGAAAAATTGGTTAAGGGGACGTTATCACTATCAGTACAATTTATCAAAACCTCAATGGTCTCGACTAGTAGCGCAAACGCAAAAATGGCGAAATAGAATCCAGAAGAGTTCTATGGTTCAAACTAAAAACTCTCAAAATCTGGATTTTTATAAACAGAAAAAAGACCAATTAATTCATTATGAGAACGAAAAAAACAAGAATTATGCGAAGGCTCCTGTACTAAATAAAAAATTGAAAAATTACAAATATGATCGTTTATCACATAAATATATTCATTATGAAGATAAGAAGGGTTCATATATTTCTAGATCACCATTACAAGTAAATGAGGGCAACGAGCTTCTCTTTAATTATAAAAACAAGAAATATTCTCTTGAATTATATGATCTGTCGGAGGATGTAGTTGGTACTGGTTCTCTAAAAAAAAGAGAAGACTACGATAGGCATAGAAATCGGGAGAGAAAATATTTTGATTGGAGAATTTTTGATTTTTCTCTTAAAACAAAAATGGAGGATATAGAGTTCTGGCTCGATCTGGATATTGAGGTCAACATTCTTAAAAATATTAAAAAACGTAATATTTATCCAAAAATTGATAAAGAAGATAAGAAAGATAAGAAAAAGACTTTTTCTCTCTCGATTGATAAACAACTTAACGCGGCCAATCGAACAAAAAACATTTTTGACTGGATGGGAATGAATGAAGAAAGAATCAAAATGGATCCGATATCTAAGACATCTACTCTGAAACTCTCGTTTTTACCCCCAGAATTTGTGTCACTTTATGATACATATAAGATTCAACCATGGAGCATACCAATCAATTCGCTTCTTTTCAATTTTGATGGAGATGAGAACGCTATTGAAAAAAAGGATTCTGAATTAGAAACTAAAAAGAAAGAAGAAAATAAAAAGTCAGTCCAGGGAAATATTGGCTCAGATGGCTCAAACCAACAAAAAGATTTGAAAGAAGATTCTAACAAAAATGACAAGCAACCTAAGAAGAAGAAAACATCAGAATTAGATCTTTTACTAAAAAAAAATTCTGTTTTTCAAGCAAAATTAGACGAACCTTCACCTTTGTATTCGAATAATGTACTATACGATAATATAAAAGTAATTTCTCTACTGGTTAGACTGCAAAATCCAACGGAAATTACTCTAATTTCGATCAAAAGAGAGGACCTGAGGGTAGAGCTAATCCCATTGACAAATACTCAACCTATTGCCGAGTTAGTAAAAAAGGGATATTTGTTTATTGAACCGGCTAAGTTATCAATAAAATGGGATGGGCAATCTATTATGTATCAAACAATAACGGTTTTACATGTACTTAAAAATAAGCAAAAAATGAAAAGTTATCAAAAAAGCCAAGAAAAAAGAAATGTTGATGTTGATAAGAAGGGTTTTTATAAACCCATTCCTCAACACAAAAAGTTGCTCGGGAATAGAGAAAAAAATCATAATGATTTACTTGTTATTGAAAATATTTTATCTCCTAGACGTCGTAGAGAGTTAAGAATTCGACTTTGTTTAAATTCAGGAGATGGAAATGTTGTGGATAGAGATCTAGCATTTTGTAAGGGTAACAAAGCAAGTACAAGTAACTGTCTTCAAGTTTTGGATAAAGGTAAAAGTTTTGATATAAATGCAAAGAAATTTATGAAGTTTAAATTATTTCTTTGGCCCAATTATCGATTAGAAGATTTAGCTTGTATGAATCGCTATTGGTTTGATACCAATAATGGTAGTTGTTTCAGTATGTCAAGAATCCGTATGTATCCACAATTGAGAATTACTTGATGGTCCATTTTTTATGAATCACATGCCATATCTTATATGGTATATGAAGGCAAGGAGATAGACAAAAGTGTTATGTTATATTAGATTCTGGTACATAAAGAATACTGATTTAACGACATTATCCTATCCGAAATGAATTAAGAATCGGCAGGCTCTTCTTAATCTTAAGTCCAACTGCTTCTCTTTTTTGAGTGCAAAGTCGATCAGCCATACCCGTTTTTGTATTCATATCCGAAAAAAGGAAAAGTGGATTGAGTAATCGAATTTGATAAAAAAAGCAAGTATCTAAAAAAATTCAAATGAACTTTTGGTGTATAACAAACGCAAATGTATTATTATTAGTGATCGGTAAAACCCAGATTTGTCAATTTGTAAAAAAAAAGCGGGAGTGAGAAGAATTCTTTTTATGGTAAAAAATTCATTTATCTCAATTATTTCTATTTCGCAAGAAGAAAAAAAGGGGTCTGTTGAATTTCAAATATTCAGTTTCACCAATAAGATAAGGAGACTTACTTCACATTTAGAATTGCACAGAAAAGATTATTTATCTCAGAGAGGTTTACGTCAAATTCTAGGAAAACGTCAACGGCTACTATCTTATTTGTCAAAGAAAAATAGAGTACGTTATAAAGAATTAATTAGTAAATTCGATATTCGGGAGATAAAAACCCACCCCAATTAATTTTGAAATTCGTTTGCAGCAATTCACGGAATAAGGAATCGGAGAAAAAATATATGACTGTACCAACTACAAGAAAAGATCTCATGATAGTCAATATGGGTCCTCAACACCCATCAATGCATGGTGTTCTTCGACTCATCGTTACTCTAGATGGTGAGGCTGTTATTGACTGTGAACCTGTATTGGGTTATTTACACAGAGGAATGGAAAAAATTGCAGAAAATCGAACAATTATACAATATCTGCCTTATGTAACACGTTGGGATTATTTAGCTACTATGTTTACAGAAGCAATAACAGTAAATGCACCAGAACAATTAGGAAATATTCAAGTACCTAAAAGAGCCAGCTATATTAGAGTCATTATGCTGGAACTGAGTCGCATAGCTTCTCATTTGTTATGGCTTGGACCTTTTATGGCGGATATCGGTGCGCAGACTCCTTTTTTCTATATTTTCAGAGAGAGAGAACTTATATATGATCTATTCGAAGCTGCCACGGGTATGCGAATGATGCATAATTATTTCCGTATTGGGGGAGTAGCTGCTGATCTACCTCATGGATGGATAGATAAATGTTTAGATTTCTGTGATTATTTTGTAACAGGGGTTACTGAATATCAAAAACTTATTGCACGGAATCCTATTTTTTTGGAAAGAGTTGAAGGGGTGGGCTTTATTAGCGGAGAGGAAGCAATAAATTGGGGCTTATCCGGACCCATGCTACGAGCTTCCGGAATGCCATGGGATCTTCGTAAAGTTGATCATTATGAGTCTTATGACGAATTTGATTGGGAAGTGCAATGGCAAAAAGAAGGCGATTCTTTAGCGCGTTATTTAGTCCGAATCAGTGAAATGAAAGAATCTATCAAAATTATTCAACAAGCTCTGGAACAAATCCCGGGGGGTCCTTATGAAAATTTAGAAGTACGCCGCTTTGATAGTGCAAGGGATTTCGAATTGAATGATTTTGATTATCGATTTATTAGTAAAAAACCTTCGCCCACTTTTGAATTGTCAAAACAAGAACTTTATGTGAGAGTAGAAGCCCCTAAAGGGGAGTTGGGAATTTTTCTAATAGGGGATCAGAGTGTTTTTCCCTGGAGATGGAAAATTCGTCCACCAGGTTTTATCAATTTGCAAATTCTTCCTCAGCTAGTTAAAAGAATGAAATTGGCTGATATTATGACAATACTAGGTAGTATAGATATCATTATGGGAGAAGTTGACCGTTGAAATGATAATGGATACGACAAAAGTACAACAAGCTATCAATTCCTTTTCCAGATCGGAATCATTAAAAGAGTTTTACGGACTCATATGCTTGCTTGTTCCTATTTTTACTCCTTTATCGGGAATCGTCATAGGGGTGCTAGTAATTGTGTGGTTAGAACGACAAATATCTGCAGGAATACAACAACGTATTGGACCCGAGTATGCCGGTCCTTTCGGAATTCTTCAAGCTTTAGCAGATGGGACCAAACTCATTTTCAAAGAGGATCTTCTCCCCTCTAGAGGGGATATTCTTTTATTCAGTCTTGGGCCGTCTATCGCGGTCATATCAATCTTATTAAGTTATTCCGTAATTCCTTTTGGCTATCGCCTTGTTCTAGCCGATCTGAGTATAGGTGTTTTTTTATGGATTGCAATTTCAAGTATTGCTCCTATTGGACTTCTAATGTCAGGGTATGGATCAAATAATAAATATTCCTTTTTAGGTGGTCTACGAGCCGCTGCTCAATCAATTAGTTATGAAATACCATTAACTCCATGTGTATTATCAATCTCTCTACGTGCGATTCGTTAGGATATTCATCAGTCGGGGCGATGAACTAAATTAAATACAGATAGTTATATGAGTGAAACAAAACAGCTTCAAAATTGGCAGTAAAAAATTGAGTCTCATTCCCTAGGTACAAGAGTTAAGTGAAAGTAAAGATAAGCAGCAGAAACTAGAAACTGTTTCCCAAAGATTGGTGGATTAGTCATCAGGGTTTTGAAGCGGATACAAAAGATCAACCTATAGGGAGTTTTTACTTTTTACTATATCTTTGTATTACTATACTATGTACTATACTATGGGGGGGTTGGGCAAAAATTAGTGGACGGTTAGGAATACTAAGGTACACAAAAGATTAGTAATATAGAGTATCCCGAGGGACGGATATTTCCGTATAAAAGGAATCCTAATAGGGGCTTTAAGTTAGTAGAAACGATCAAGTAGTACTTCCCCATGATCCCGATCCAGAGTATGCTCCTATCCACTGATTCAAGAAATTCCTATCAGGAACGAAGTAATCCTTTATTTTCTTTTAGATTCTTTTTTTATTTTTTATGAGAAAGAAGAAGAGGAACGAAAGAAAAAAAACGGAACTCTTATTCTTTATTTCTTTATCCATATTAATAATTAATACACATATAACTCTTATCACAATTCATGAACTAATAACTAATATAACTAATAGAGTGTCTTTTTTTTTTTCGTAATGGGAAGGGGTATGAATACAAATAGTCATAAGTAGTTTAGTTTATTTAAGGATGAAGTTTTTACTAAATAAAGTTGAAATTCTATTCTAAAGGATAAGATCAATTCATAAGCACTTTTTTATAGCAGACAGGATTGCATTGGTCTAATTTTGGACTTTACGATGTATCGTTACTCGACCTACTCTACAAACAACAAACATAGTGAGATACCATCAAAGAGGTCCTTATATTTATTTGTGGCCATCGAGGAGCCGTATGAAGTTGAAGTTTCATGTACGTTTTTGCAATAGCGACGGGAAGAGTGATGTTACCATCGACTAGAATTATCTAACAGTTCAAGTACAGTTGATATAGTTGAGGCGCAATCAAAATATGGTTTTTGGGGGTGGAATCTGTGGCGTCAACCTATAGGGTTTATGGTTTTTCTAATTTCTTCCCTAGCGGAATGTGAGAGATTACCTTTTGATTTACCGGAAGCAGAGGAAGAACTAGTTGCGGGTTATCAAACCGAATATTCGGGTATTAAATTTGCTTTATTTTACCTTGCTTCCTATCTAAACCTACTAGTTTCTTCATTATTTGTAACAGTTCTTTACTTGGGTGGTTGGAATTTTTCTATTCCGTACATACTCATTCCTGAGCTTTTCGGAAATAATGAAGTGTGTAGAGTCTTTGGAACGACAATAGGTATTTTTATTACATTAGCTAAAGCTTTTTTGTTCCTGTTCATTCCTATCACAACAAGATGGACTTTACCTAGGCTGAGAATGGACCAACTATTGAATCTTGGGTGGAAATTTCTTTTACCTATTTCTTTGGGGAATTTTTTATTAACAACTTCGTTCCAACTCCTTTCATTATAATGGAAAGGCATGGCATGGGATTTTTAGGATATGATAGTATAGCTTCATAACTTCTCTCAACCAATAGAAAGAAACATGAAATTTATTCAGAGATATTCACGATATGCTCCCTATGGTAACTGGGTTCATGAATTATGGTCAACAAACAGTACGAGCTACGAGGTATATTGGCCAAAGTTTTTTGATTACCCTATCTCATGCGAATCGTTTGCCGGTAACTATTCACTATCCTTATCAAAAATTCATCACATCGGAGCGTTTTCGTGGTCGAATACATTTTGAATTTGATAAATGTATTGCTTGTGAAGTATGTGTTCGTGTATGCCCTATAGATCTACCTGTTGTTGATTGGAAATTGGAAACGAATATTCGAAAGAAACGATTGCTTAATTACAGTATTGATTTTGGAATATGTATATTTTGTGGTAACTGCGTCGAGTATTGTCCAACAAACTGTTTATCAATGACTGAAGAATATGAGCTTTCTACTTATGATCGTCACGAATTAAATTATAATCAAATTGCTTTGGGTCGATTACCAATGTCAATAATTGGAGATTACACAATTCAAACAATTATGAATTCGATTCCAATAACAAAAAGCGTGGGTAATTCTGTTCATTCAATAACAATTACTTAATTAGATTAGTCAAATTTGGTTTTGATTGAACTTGAGGAAGCGAAGTTTGCTTAATCAATACCTAAACCTAAGAATCCTAAGATTGTTAAGAATCGGGGCTTGCTTTGTGTTAAAAATTCTAAAATATATGAGGCTTTCGAAATCTATAAATGAAATTGCATTTTTTCGTTTTTTCGTATAGAAAAAGCAGATGCAAGTAAAATGACTAAGTGTATCTACATCAACTAACACCCTATAAAAGGATTTCATTCAATTAGAAACTAGAAACGTATTAAAAAATAGGATAATGTCTTTTTTCTCGGTCGGGTCAATAAGGTCATGAAGGATTTCGGCTGAATTTCTCTCTTAATTTTACATATTTACATAAAATAAAAAATGGATTTACCTGCGCCAATACATGATTTTCTCTTAGTATTTTTAGGGTTGGGTCTTATAGTCGGTGGTCTAGGAGTAGTATTACTTACCAATCCTATTTATTCTGCCTTTTCGTTGGGATTGGTGCTTGTTTGTATATCCTTATTCCATATTCTTTCGAATTCCTATTTTCTAGCTGCGGCACAGCTACTTATTTACGTGGGAGCCATAAATGTCCTAATCGTTTTTGCTGTGATGTTCATGAATCGTTCAGAATATTCCAATGATGCCCACCTTTGGACTGCGGGGGATGGGATCACTTCACTAGTTTGTACAAGTCTTTTTTTTTCACTAATTACTACTATTTCAGATACATCATGGTACGGAATTATTTGGACCACAAGATCAAACCAAATTCTAGAACAGGATTTGATAAATAATGGTCAACAAATTGGGATTCATTTATCAACGGATTTTTTTCTTCCATTTGAACTTATTTCTATAATTCTTTTAGTTGCCTTGATAGGCGCAATTGCTATAACTCGTCAGTAATAAATACTCATAAAAAAAAACTAAGGATTTCCTTTCTTTTCTTTTTTATTTTAATGCTTCTTTTAGCTTGTTCATGTATAAAATGGAAATGTTTTAGTTAGGTCTATTACCAATATTTTCATTACATACTTGGTATACTCTATCAGTTCAGTTACATTATTGTTCATATTGAAATGAATCAAGATTGAATTGGTGCGGGGTAGTTCAATGATGCTCGAGCATATACTTGTTTTGAGCGCCTATTTATTATCTATGGGTATCTATGGATTGATTACAAGTCGAAATATGATTAGAGCGCTTATGTGTCTTGAGCTTATACTGAATGCAGTGAATTTGAATTTCATAACATTTTCTGATTTTTTTGATAGTCGTCAATTAAAAGGAGACATTTTCTCGATTTTTGTTATAGGTATTGCAGCCGCTGAAGCGGCTATTGGATTAGCTATTGTTTCGTCAATTCATCGTAATAGAAAATCAACTCGTATCAATCAATCAAATTTGTTAAATAAATAGCAGTAATCGTAGGCATATAGATAAAGAAAAGAATAGACGCTATTTTTGAAAATCTAAGAAGGCGAAGTATCTTGGTCCTCTCTCATGAGCAGATACAGAAGTAGATTGATTACAAACTCATTCTAGTAAATGGAAATCGTTGATTCATCTGGTGTTTAAATGTATTTCATTTACTAATACTAAGTTATTTTACTAGAACTAGATCGAAAATTTATGATGTTCAAAAAATGGATAGATCCAATGTCACATTCAGTAAAGATTTATGATACATGCATAGGGTGTACCCAATGTGTACGAGCTTGCCCCACAGATGTATTAGAAATGATACCTTGGGACGGATGCAAAGCTAAACAAATTGCTTCTGCTCCAAGAACAGAAGACTGCGTGGGTTGTAAAAGGTGTGAATCCGCCTGTCCAACGGATTTCCTGAGTGTACGGGTTTATTTATGGCATGAGACAACTCGCAGCATGGGTCTAGCTTATTGATACCTTGCAAAAAATTCTACTTGCACTCTTTTTTATTTTTCTTTACCGACAAAAACCCATACTCGAAAAATACATAATTAGATATATATAATATCGAGTATGGGTTTTTCTGTCCAAAGTGTATCTTGTCTTTACCACGAATTCTTTTCCTTGGTTAACAATAATTGTTGTTTTGCCGATATTCGCGGGCTCTCTCATTTTCTTTTTCCCTCATAGAGGAAATAAGGTAATTAGGTGGTATACTATTTGTATTTGTCTATTAGAACTCCTTCTAACCACCTATGCATTCTGTTATCATTTTCAATTGGACGATCCATTAATCCAATTGGAAGAGGATTATAAATGGATAAATATTTTTGATTTTCACTGGAGACTCGGAATCGATGGACTTTCCATAGGACCCATTTTACTGACGGGATTTATTACCACTCTAGCTACTTTAGCGGCTTGGCCGGTTACTCGAGATTCACGATTGTTCCATTTCCTAATGTTAGCAATGTATAGCGGTCAAATAGGATCATTTTCCTCTCGAGATCTTTTACTTTTTTTCATTATGTGGGAGTTGGAATTAATTCCTGTCTACCTACTTCTTTCTATGTGGGGCGGGAAGAAACGTTTGTACTCAGCTACAAAGTTTATTTTGTATACTGCGGGGGGTTCTATTTTTCTCTTAATCGGAGTTCTGGGTATGAGTTTATATGCTTCTAATGAACCGACATTACAGTTTGAAACATTAGCTAATCAATCATATCCTATAGTATTGGAAATACTATTATATCTTGGATTTTTTATTGCTTATGCTGTAAAACTTCCAATCATACCCCTACATACATGGTTACCGGATACCCACGGAGAAGCACATTATAGTACATGTATGCTTTTAGCCGGAATCTTATTAAAAATGGGAGCATATGGATTAGTTCGTATCAATATGGAATTATTACCCCACGCTCATTCTCTATTTTCTCCCGGGTTGATGATAATAGGGACAATTCAAATAATCTATGCAGCTTCAACATCTCCTGGTCAACATAATTTAAAAAAGAGAATTGCTTATTCTTCCGTATCTCATATGGGTTTCACAATTATAGGAATTAGTTCCATAACAGATGCGGGACTCAATGGGGCTATTTTACAAATGATCTCTCATGGATTTATTGGCGCTGCGCTTTTTTTCTTGGCAGGAACGAGTTATGATAGAATACGTCTTGTTTCTCTCGACAAAATGGGAGGAATAGCTATCCCAATGCCAAAAATATTTACATTATTTAGTAGTTTCTCAATGGCTTCTCTTGCATTGCCAGGAATGAGCGGTTTTTTTGCGGAATTGGTAGTATTTTTTGGAATAATAACTAGCCAAAAATATTTTTTCATGTCAAAAATACCCATTACATTTCTAACGGCAATTGGAATGATATTAACTCCTATCTATTCATTATCTATGTTACGTCAGATTTTCTATGGATACAAACAATTTCATGCCCCAAACTCTCATTTTTTTGATTCCGGACCGCGAGAACTTTTTGTTTCGATTTGTATACTTTTACCAATAATTGGTATTGGTATTTATCCAGATTTCGTTTTTTCCCTATCAGTTGACAAGGTAGAAATTATTTTATCTAATTATTTTTTTTTATAGATACTTTGTTTTTATCAAAAAAATAAAAGAATAATATAATAAGATATCTATCAAGTAAAAAAAACTTGATTGAATTAGATACGTTTGGAGTTTTTGTTTGAGAACCGTAAAAAACTTTATGGTTCTCAAACAAAAACTCTTACAAACTTTTGTTATATACGCTATCCCCCTGTCCCTGTATTCGATTTCTAAGGATCCTTCTTCAATTAGAAGTTAATGTGAATGAACCATAACTATGTAGTCCTATTCCTAATAGATTTATCCCGAAATAGCATATCCAAATTATAAGAAATCCCGTAGAAGCCACAATTGCAGAGTTTATGCCTTGCAAATTCTTATTTGTTCGAGTATGGAAATAAATTCCAAATATAGCCCAAGTAATAAATGCCCAAGTTTCCTTGGGATCCCAATTCCAATATGACCCCCACGCTTCATTAGCCCACACTGCTCCGGAAAGGATACCGATGGTTAAAAAGAGAAAACCTAGACTAATGATACGACAACCCCAAAAATCCAATTGATGAATGAATTGATACCTATGATAATTTCTAAACGAAATAAAAAAAGGATTTCGCACAACATTGCTTATTTCATTCATGTATTTTGTCTCGCCAGAATAAAATGACCCCGTTAATAAATAATGAATTTTACCAATAATCTCTAGGTTTTTTCGAAATGTAATTACTAGAAGGGCCATTGATAATAAAGATCCGCATAGAAGAGCTGCGTAGCTCAATACCATCATACTTACGTGCATCATTAACCACTGAGATTGGAGAGCGGGCACTAATTTTGTGGATTGATGAATTTCAGTTAAAAGACCTGAAGTAGCAAACCCTTGGGTAAAAATAGCACTTGGCGTGGTTATTGTACTTAAATGATTTTTATGGTTCCTAAAATAGGGAACTAAATGAATCATGGAAAAACTCCACGAAAGGAACATTAATGATTCATATAAATCACTTAAGGGGAAATGACCTGAATAAATCCACCGAATCACTAAAAATCCTGTTATACACAAAAAAGAAGCTTTCATCCCTTTTTCTGACGAATCATATAGTCCAACAATTTCGTGGACTAATAAGGTCATCAAATAAATAGTAGTTACAATTGAAACAATCGAAAAAGAGACGTGAGTTAATATATGTTCTAAAGTCAAAAATATCATAAAAATCCTAAAAGTAAATATGGAATTCAAGAATTCAATTCATTATAGAATAGGATCTATTTTAGTTCTTTTTGAAGATGCCGCCACTCGGACTCGAACCGAGATGCTCTAGCACTGCTTCCTAAGAGCAGCGTGTCTACCAATTTCACCATAGCGGCGTGCTCGAAATCATAATAGCCCATCTATATTCAATATTCAATCGTTGAGATGGCAGGATTGAATTAGTATCCCTTAGCTTTAGAAAAAAAAATGAATAAAGACTTACTATAACTATAATAATAAAAAAATAATAACTATTTGAACATATTCAATACAATAAAAGAAAAAGAAAAAAGAATCTTTAGTTGTGAAATAGTGTAAGTTTTCATAATCCAATGCTTTTTTTATCTAGTTAAAAGGGAAGCTCTTCGAGAATTTACCCGTCTTAACTAGATCGTGACCCAATTCTTATTTTTTGAGAATTTTTTCTCTATCTTTATGCGAGATATATTCTATATTAAAATGAAAAATGAAAACCTTCCTAAAACTAAAAAAAGAAGACTTTTTTTAGTTTTTGTATTATTTTCATTTGAAAAAGTGAATAGATGGGAAAGATTCTAATCCCTATCCCACAAAAACTTACAAAAAAAAAAAAAAACGAAAGAGAAAAATGTTATACTTATACCTTGAACTCAATTTTACTTAATACTTAAGTAAAAATAATCATTTATTTTGGTTATTGCAATATTCGGTAAATAGATTATAGAATATATCTATTTTATGTATATAATTAATATAAAATATAAAAAATATATACAGAATCCTGAGTAGCCATTTACCCCAATAAATAAAGAAAGATAATATAAATTGATGGGAATACTTCCTATTATTTTACTAATTTACTAAATGAAATTAGCAAATTGAGCGATTCGTCGGCATTCAATTTAGAATAGTTCAATGCTTTACTACATTACTTTTTTCGATTAGTCGCACAAAAAAAAAAATTGAAAATTCCCGGAAAAAAGATATCTTGCAAAAGCAAATTCTTTTACTGTCGCCCAGCACCTTTTTGAATTTACAAATATTTTGACGAATACGTTTTTTTGGAACCATCATTAAAAATGAAAACAGAAAAAAATAAAGAGGTTATTTACTATATTATAGTTAACTGGGTAAGACTTCTATTGATCAAAATAGAGATTTTTTACTGTATTAGATAAAATATCCGTACATACAAGATCAAAAGTAAAGAATCATTTTTCTCATTTTTCTTTGTTACTATTTAATATATCTTATCTTCTCTTCGCATTAAGATTGATTTCGACGATCTCCATTTCTTGCTGCTATAGATATAGCAATTTAATTGCTTATTCTTATTAATTTAATAATAAAAGGGATTTGATTGAGTATCTCCAGATAGTTTCGTCGTGTTATATTAAATTAACAAAAAATAGATCAAAAAGTTTCATGAAACCTACCTGCTTGAAAAATAAAAAACGCTATTGTAAAAATTGTCAAAATTTCCATTTTCAAATTAGAACGAGTCAATGAGTTAGTTGTTATATTAATTGGTTGAGTGATACTTGACTTGATAATAAATAATATTTTTCATAATTTATTTGTTTTCTTTTTTTTTTCAGTTATATGCGATTTGATTTCTATTTAATTTAAATCGTCATTTTTTTTATTCAATTCTTTTTTGCTTTTTCCCCAAGAGATAAGAACTGGTGAATCGGAAACAATTAAATAATAAAAAAAAATACAAAAAGTTTTCTTTTTTTATGGAACATACATATCAATATGCATGGATCATACCTTTTGTTCCACTCCCAGTTCCTATTGCTATAGGAGTGGGACTTCTCCTTTTTCCGACCGCGACAAAAAGCCTTCGCCGTATGTGGGTTTTTCCTAGTGTTTTATTACTCAGTATCATTATGATTTTTTCAGCGGATCTGGCTATTTATCAAATAAACGTCAGTATTGCTCATCAATATGTATGGTCCTGGACTATCCATAATGATTTTTCCTTAGAATTTGGCTATTTGATAGATCCGCTTACTTCCATTATGTTATTATTAATTACTACTGTTGGGATAATGGTTCTTATTTATAGTGACAATTATATGTCTCATGATCAAGGATATTTGAGATTTTTTGCTTATATGAGTTTGTCTAATGCTTCTATGTTGGGATTAGTAACTAGTTCTAATTTGATACAAATTTATTTTTTTTGGGAATTGGTTGGAATGTGTTCCTTTCTATTAATAGGTTTTTGGTTCACACGACCTATTGCGGCAAGTGCTTGTCAAAAAGCCTTTGTAACTAATCGCGTAGGGGACTTTGGTTTATTATTAGGAATCTTGGGTTTTTATTTTATAACGGGTAGTTTCGACTTTCGAAATTTGTTCGAAATAACCAAAAATTTGATTGATAATGATGGGTTCAATTCTTTATTTCTTACTTTCTTTGCCTCCCTATTATTCGTTGGTGCAGTTGCTAAATCGGCACAATTTCCCCTTCATGTATGGTTACCTGATGCCATGGAAGGGCCTACTCCTATATCAGCTCTTATCCATGCTGCTACTATGGTAGCAGCAGGAATTTTTCTTGTAGCTCGACTTATTCCTCTTTTTATATCTATACCCTACGTAATGAATTTTATTTCTTTAATAGGTATGATAACATTACTATTAGGGGCTACTTTGGCTCTTGCTCAAAGAGACATTAAGAGAAGTTTAGCCTATTCTACAATATCTCAATTGGGTTATACTATGTTAGCTTTAGGTATGGGATCTTATCGAGTGGCTTTATTTCATTTGATCACCCATGCCTATTCGAAAGCATTATTATTTTTAGGTTCTGGATCCATTATTCATTCAATGGAAACCTGTATTGGATATTCGCCAGAAAAAATCCAGAATATGGCTCTTATGGGGGGTTTAACAAAATATTTACCAATTACAAAAACTTCCTTTTTGTTAGGTACACTTTCTCTTTGTGGTATTCCACCTCTTGCTTGTTTTTGGTCCAAAGACGAGATTCTTTATGATAGCTGGGGATATTCGCCTCTTTTTGCGATAATAGCTTCTTTCACGGCGGGTTTAACTGCATTTTATATGTTTCGAATGTATTTACTGACTTTTGAGGGGCATTTAAACGTTTATTTTCAAAATTTTAACGGCAAAAAAAATAGCTCGTTCTACTCACTATCTATATGGGGTAAAGATGGATTGAAATTGAGAAAAGCAAATTTGCTTTTATCAACAATAAATAATATTGAAAGCGTTTCCCTTTTTTTGAAAAAAGGGTATCCAATTCATGGGAATGCAAGAAATGTGATGCGACCTCTTTTTACTATTACTCTTTTTTCCAATAAAAAAAATTCAATCTATCCCCAGGAATCGGACAATACAATGCTATTTCCACTTATTGTATTGGTTTTATTTACTTGTTTCATCGGATCCATAGGACTTCCTTTTGATCAAAAGGAAGTCTATTTTGATATATTATCAAAATGGTTAGCTCCGACGATAACTTTTTTACAGTCAAATTCAAACAATTCTATGGATTCGTATGAATTTGTCACAAATGCATTTTTTTCAGTAAGTATAGCCTTTTTTGGAATATTTATAGCGTCTCTTTTATATAGGCCTGTTTATTCATCTTTTCATAATTTTGGCTTAATGAATTTATTTATGAAAACGGGACCTAAAAGACTCTTCTGGGACCAAAAAATCAATATTCTCTATAATTTGTCATATAATTGTGCTTATATTGAAGCTTTTTATAAAACTATCTTTATTAGTGGCATAAGAAGGTTAGCAGAACAAATGTCTTTTTTTGATAGAGGGGTAATTGATGGAATTACGAACGGGGTTGGTGTTATAAGTTTCTTTGTAGGAGAGGGGATAAAATATATGGGGGGCGGTCGAATTTCTTCTTATCTTTTCTTTTATTTATTTTATTTATCCATTTTTCTTTTTTTAGTAATTTACTACTTACTATAGCTATAGTGACGTTTTCTTTTACTTTATTTTTCGATGAGAACAGAAAGAAAAAGAATAAGCCTACTCCGCGGAGCAATGCCAACATAAGTCAAGTCCCAACCCGAGTATGAAACATTGTCGCCAAAAGGAGGCAATATTTTGATTGACATCCTCTGATTCCGTAGAACAAGAGATAGCCATTCCTAATATAATCAGACAAATCTCAGTTTTACTAAAAGGTAATCTCTGTCGTGGAAAAATAGAAATTTTGCGTCGTTGAGCTCGCATGGATCCTTTAATTAAATCGCGATCAAAATCTGGTTCTTCTAGATAGGAAAGCAAAGCAATTTCTTCCGGTTCCTCCTCCTCCTTCTTATCTTCCTTATCCTTAATAGTATTCTTAGGATTTTCAATAGTCCGAGCATTCTCGGCAGTTTTATCTGTCTTATCTTCGTCAGTAGTAGTCTTAATATTCTCGGCAGTCTTATCTGTCTTATCTTCGTCAGTAGTAGTCTTAGGATTTTCGATAGTCCGAGCATTCTCGGCAGTTTTATCTGTCTTATCTTCGTCAGTAGTAGTCTTAGTATTTTTTTCGATAGTCCTAGCATTCGCACCAGTCTCCGTCTCTTTCTCAGTCTCGTTCTCAGTCTCGTTCTCAGTCTCTTTCTCAGTATAAATGACTACGCGTCTTACTTCTGGTGAACAAATATCATAAGCCTGATTTTCCTCTTCTTCATTGTCTTTTGGCTCGTTTTCCAAATCCCCCCAATCCACGTTCAATTTGTATGACCATCGAGGAACCTTTTTTTCGATTTCAAAGTTTTCGATTGCAATTTCAAGGTTTTCAATTTCATCATTTTCGATTTCATCATTTTCGTTTAAATTCAAAGCCGTATTAGGCCTTGGTTCCCCTGCAAATTCACTTCGAATTTCTCGATCTTCATCTTCAAATGCACTTTGATATTCTTTATCTTCGTCTTCAAATGCACTTAATGCACTTTGATATTGATATTCTTTTTGTTGTTGATCTTCACTTTTTTTGTTTTCTTGATCTTCTTTCCTTTTGTCTTCTTGATCTTCAAATTCTCGGAAATCATTAGGAAGGATATCTTGAAGCTTAAGCTTATTCCACATGCTTGTTAGGGAATCTTCTATCGGGTTGTTTAAAGGATTGTTGATGCTTGAGTCCAAATCGAAATTTCTAATTGTTCCACGGTGGGGTCCGCTCAAAAAAGGATCATACACTTTTGGTAAGCAGTTTTGCTCAGTCCCATCATTGTACAATCTAGTCCTTTTTTCAAGTACATCATCAAGAGAACCCTTGTCTAGAGCTTCAATTCGCTTGATAAATTCGTTGCTTAGGCTCTTTCTTTTTTGTTCGTTGGTAGAAACCCAACGATTATATAGTTCTTCCGAGGATCTTGTTTCTGTCGTGTCTAAAAACCACCTTTTTTGTATCATTTCAAAAAAAGTTGACAAACTGGGTGGATATGTAAAAGAGATTCTTTGTTTTCCGTCACTTAGGCATGTAGCAAAAAAATATTGTGCCATTTCGTTTTCGTTTCTTACAGCATTTGCAGGTTGATTGGTTGTTATATATCGCAATGGACGATTCCATCGTTTATAATCGAAAAGAAGAGTCACAATAGGTTTTTCAAATTTCTCCTTTGTTTTTTCCTCTTCATCCACTTGGATCTCTTCGGAATCGGAAGTGGTTTCTATTTCTACATCTGTTTCTTCCTCACTTTCCCCCATTTCTTTTTTTTTTTTTGAGTTTTCCTTCAGTTTCTTAGTGAAAATAGGCGAGGGTATTCCGCCTAAATTGTAGGCACAGGTGATAAATAAGAGAATACTCAAAATTCGACCCATAGAAGTTCTCAAGTCTGCCACAAGGTACTTATTTGATCTAGCGTGCCTTCTACCTATACGCGGCATTGCTATGATAGAAGGATTTTGCCGTATCCAGAATACTACCCATCCAACCCATTTCATGAAAAAAATGTGACCAATTAACCAACCAAGAAAACTACTTGTTACAAATAAGATCTTGTTGTTGTATCGAAAGATATAAATGTTGACTAATCTAGCTA